ATAATGTATTTCATGAATCTAAGTGGAATAAGCAAAGTGGATTCCTTGTTGGTTAGTCGAGTTCCAATGAAAACCACACAATTGAAGGAAATGTCCGAATTTGCTATTTAGAAAATCAATAAACTAAGGTTTTGTCGTTCTAGATATCGGATTCAACGGAAACAATTACAGCAGTAGGGGGGGGGAAATCAAAAAACAAGTCGAGCAAAATTATACAAAGTTATATATAAGTTGCTACCCCCCCCCCTTAGTCTTTCTTTAATTGAATTTCGTTTGATTAGACGGAAGTTACTTAAAAACTTCCGCTTTCTTTAAAAGATTCTGAACAGTTCCTGTGGGTTGAGCACCTTTTTCAAGGAAATATAGAATAAGAGGAACGTTTAAATAAGTTTGATTCTTCATTGGATCATAAAACCCCACTTTTCTAAGATCTTTTCCTTCTCTTCGGCATCGAACATCAATTGCAACGATTCGATAGACGGCTCATTGGGATAAATGTAGATGACCAACACCCCCCCTAGAACCGTATAGGAAGTTTTCTCCTCGTACGGCTCGAGAAAAATGATTTGCTTCGAAGTTTTGTCTATGTATGCAATTCTAATAAATTAAATGACAAATGGGCCTAGAAAATCAATTAGACTCTGATTTCAGTCTTTTTTCCTTCCTGAAAATGAAAAAGAAACCATTCGTACTCATAACTCAAGTTGGATAACTCTCAAATAGCTCAAAGGAAAAATCTTTAGTCACTTTCATTTATTGAGTGGTCTTTAACCCCTTTTGTTTGTCTTTTGTCTCGTTTCAAATTCTATTTGGATTCTTTAGTCTGATCCAATTAGTGAGACTATCGAGACAATTAAAAAGGTCTTTCCTTGTTCTTAGATCCTTTATCCTTATTTTAAATCATTGGGTTTAGACATTACTTCGGTGCTTCTTAATCCTTTCAAAGTGGCAGCAACATACCCCTTTTTTGATTTCTTTCTATCAAAGAATCCTACGGACAGTTGATTCACGTGTGATACACTTTGAATCGAAAAAGTTTGCTAAATTCTAACAAGTCTTGCTTTTGAATTGGAAACTTGTTAGAATTGGATCCTTTCGATTTCTATATATGGAAGATACGTTTACGAAGTTTTTCCGATTAATTGGCATTAACCCTAGATCCTTGCCCCCGAGAAATGAATTAATCCTTTCTACTCGAGCTTCATCGTGGACTATTTACAACCCAACAAAAAATCGAGTGTAACAGAACAAACAATGTCGAGCCAAGAGCACTCTCATCCTTAGATAAATCGAAAATGGTGGATGGAAAAATCCACAACGGATCGTGTCCTTCAAGTCGCACGTTGCTTTCTACCACATCGTTTCAAACGAAGTTTTAACATAATATTCCTCTAATTTGGAACCGGTATGGAATTGATTCAATTATGGAATCATGAATAGTCATTGGTTCAGTTGTACATAGACATCGTAATCTAGGCTTTTTCTTCTATATATGATAATATGATATGAAACGATTTTTCTGAAAAAGTCTTAGCAAGACAGCATCTTTCACATACATAAATAATATATAGATAATATAGATAATAGCAAGAAATCGAAATATATAAACGAATAACTCTTTTAATCTGCATCTTCAAGTGACTCAACAGGATAGATTAAACGATTTCCTACTTTTTGAGTACCAAATAAAGATTCCACTTACAAGCAATCATTAAAAATATTTAATAAAAATAGTTCTAATTGAAATTGAAAAAGTTTCCTATTTAGACATCATTATTTAATTTGAAAAAAATTGGACAATAAGCATGACGTTTGATCTTCATAGGAAGATAAGTCTTTCTTTTTGAATTGACTCATCACTTTTAAATAGATAAAAGAAAAACGAAATCCAATTTTTTTTCATGAGATGGATAAAAAAATGATCTAAGTTCAGATTTGAATCTTTATTCTTTTCATCTGATTACGAAAATCAAATTACGAAAATCAAAAAAATAAGGAGGGTTTTTCGTATCTATCAGATAGACTGAAGAGTTGTCACTGTTATAGATATTCTATTCTATAATATAGAATTTAAATAATTTAAGGTATCAAAAATCTTTTTCACAAAAACCGAAAAATTATTGTCATTGAAATAGAACGATACATACCATATAAGCGAAATATTTCCTCATTTTATATATTTTAGATGATATATATTTATAGATTTTGTTTAACATGGGATTAAGTAATATTTCACAATAATCGACTCTTATCATAAAGTGAATAAAAGGGTGATAGGGGAAATCACCCCTGCCTCAATTGTTCTGTAGATTTCCAATTTTTACTTAGAACCAAACACGAAATACCTAAATAAAATGAGATTCAAAGAAAATATATCGGCTCCGTAACATATTTCTATATGATATGTAACTTGATCATTTGTTAATGAGATTCGAACAGACACAGATATTAAAATAAATACGGATTTACTCCTATCCACTGACTTACTTCTTTCTATAGTCATAATGGAGCATAAAAAAATGGATATGTACTGGGACGGAAGGATTCGAACCTCCGAATGGCGGGACCAAAACCCGTTGCCTTACCACTTGGCCACGCCCCATTTCAATTTCTAATCTACACTAAGAAACAATAATATTGGTATTGGTTGTTTGTCAACTCCAGTCCAAATATCTATATATCTATAGAATAGATTGGTACTAGGATTTTGATACATATAGATATAGAATTCAACTTAATTTATTGATCATTACATAGAATTCAATTAAGATATTGTATGAAAGTATGATTTCTTCTATTCTCCTTTGAGAATTGGAGGATTTTTGATTGGGTGGGTTCAAAGAAAAAGAAGGATTTTTTGTCTACCTTACTTACTTTCTTCCTTGTTCCTTATATCAAAAACTCAATCAAAATGCAATTATCTCCAAGAACAAAATGTCTGTTATGCTTAATATCGTTAGTTTGATCTGTATTAATTCTGCCCTTTATTCGAGTAGTTTTTTCTTCGGCAAATTGCCTGAAGCGTATGCTTTTTTGAATCCAATCGTAGATGTTATGCCAGTCATACCTGTGCTTTTTTTTCTCTTAGCTTTTGTTTGGCAAGCTGCTGTAAGTTTTCGATGAGATCCTTAATAATAATATCTTAGAAAATGCATGATTTCTTCGAGAAAAATTCTAACAATTGAGAAAATCAGATAAGTTTTAGAGTATGAATCCTAGATTAGCACACTGAAATTCTTGGATAGTCGCCATAAATCCGGCTTACCCCCATTTCCTCATTTTTGACCCCCTTTCCAGTGAAAGACCCTAACCCCATTAGGGTCTCCCACAATATCGAATTTGGATATGAAAGAAGTTTTTGATAATGAAAAACAAATGAATTTGTGACAATTCATGAAAAAAAACCTGATTTCGTGGTGTCAAAATAGAATATGTGGTAGAAAAATGGAAGATCTATTCTCTTTTTTTTTCCAAAAAATCATCTTGGAGATTGTGTAATGCTTACTCTGAAACTCTTCGTTTATACCGTAGTAATATTTTTTGTTTCTCTCTTTATCTTTGGATTCCTATCTAATGATCCGGGGCGTAATCCTGGACGTGAAGAATAAAATCCAAAAGGTTTTCCTTGGGAAATTTTCCAATTTTCTTAGGATTTTATCTATTCCACACGCTTAACTAAGATTTTCAAAATTGAAAAATAAAATAAAGCAAGTCATTAACGGAAACGGAAAGAGAGGGATTCGAACCCTCGGTACAAATAACTCGTACAACGGATTAGCAATCCGACGCTTTAGTCCACTCAGCCATCTCTCCCAATTGCAAAAGATAATTACTACATTACATTACACATAATGTAAGGAGTCTTTCTCTCTCTTTTTCTCTATTCTAAACTAAAAGAGGGGCTCGAGCCCGCCACTAATCGAACTAAAGAAAAATAAGGAAGACCTCCTTGTGTTGATTTTGTTCGAAAGGCCCTTGTTATTCTGATGGCCTGGCCTGGTCAGTACCTAGCCGGGCCTTTTTTTTTGTTCTAACGAATTATAGATAAATAATGATTTATCTGATATCTGATTTGAAAACACAAATATTTTTTTTATTATATTATTATATTCAATTGAATATTTTATATTCAAGCAACAACAAAAAGAATAAAAACTGTTTCCATTTTTTTTCTTGTTATATTTTATTTCATTTTCCGAACTAAAAAAGAAACTATAGATTCTGGACAATGCATTTTTCTGTTATGATTGTAGTGTTTTTTTTGATCCGTATCTATCTTCTTTCAGCAAAAAAGAAAACTTTAGTTATTTAATTTCAATTAAATGAAGCCTCTTTTCCGAATCTCATTAAATTTTTATCTACCCACGAAAAAGTTCAACACTCCAAGTTTGATGATTCTTTAATGATCCTATCTTGATCATGCTCAATTATCTTGTTCGACAAAAGCTCCATTTGTATACAATAATCATATTGTAGCGGGTATAGTTTAGTGGTAAAAGTGTGATTCGTTCTATTAGCCCTTTAATAGTTAAAGGGTCTTTCGGTTTTATTCATATTCCGATCAAAAACTTTATTTCTTAAAAGGATTTAATCCTTTACCTCTCAATGATAAAGTCGAGAAAAAAATACACATTCTCGTGATTTGTATCCATGAGTCACTTATAAATTGAAAAGTTGGATTATGAAATTGCGAAACATAATTTTTGAATTGGATCAAGACTTCCAATTGAATAAGTATGAGTAAAGGATCCATGGCTGAAGATAAAAAGTCAATTTCCAATCGTAACTAAATCTTCCATTTTTTTTGGATGTCTAAAGAAAGAAATTGAAGCAAAATAGCTATTCAACGATGTCTTTGGTTTACTAGAGACATCGCCATATTGTTTTAGCTCGGTGGAAACAAAATCCTTTTCCTTAGGATCCTCTCAAATAGAAATAGAGAACGAAGTAACTAGAAAGATTGTTAGAATCACCTTCTTCTAGAAGGATCATCTAGAAAG